AAAAATAGAGTTAGGAGAAATCATGCAACTCCAATAAAGTTTAGCACTCTAATAGTAAAGATCGAAAACCGGCCGGCAAATCGACCTGTTGTTAAAAACAAAGAATAAGAAAATTTTAGATAGAACATTAACCTTAAGACTGCCCTGGCTAAAGGAAGAACTAACCACAAATAAGAACCTTCTACACTTATAACACAAAAAATGACATTAAGTTTAGCAACAAACATTAAAAATGGAGGTAACCCACTTATCGATATAATTCCTAATGCCCTACAAAATTTATCTCCTTGTCATAAATGTAAAAGAACTAAGCATAGAACCAAAAAGTATAATGCTAAATATTCTCACAGCCCCCCATAGACGGACGCCACAGCTATCCACCCACCATGGGCTACTGACGAAGCCCCAAGCATAGCCCGAATATTAGTTTGATTATTCCCTAATCTGGCACCAGCAATAGCCCTAGCCCTAGCTAAAATTAAAACCCAAACATGAAGATGAGGTAATAGAATATTTAATTCAACCAAAAATGCCAAAGGAGCCACCTTTAAAGGTCCTAAAATAAAACAACAAGAAACTCATTCTAATCCATAAATAACTCCAGTAACCCAAAAATGTCCAGGAAATAACGCAAGCTTTAAGCAGATTCCAGCCAAAAACAAGACAGCATATAAAGTACTATCGCTATATATTGTGTATAACACACAGCCCCCTATGAACATTATTCCTCTAGCTAAAGCTTGAACACAAAAATATTTTAAAGCAGCTTCTTTTCTAAAAGAAATGCCTCCTATAAATAACAAAGGTACAAGCCCTAGAAAACCTACCTCTATCCCAGCCCAACAAACAGGTCAAGTTGATGCAGACACACTAATCAATGGCCCAAAGATTAGCATTAAAATAAAAAAAAGATTTCTAATTGCCAAAAAGCAGCGGGAAATATCCCGTATAAGTCAACATCAATGACCCCCGCTCCGCCGGCGGCTGCTCAATAAAATTCTAGTAGTTCTCTTCAACAGTTTTTTTCAGTTAATGCCACGTACACCTTTTCATTTAGTAGAATTCAGCCCATGACCCTTATTAGGTTCTTTTGCCATTTTATGTATACCTGTAGGTTTAGTATTCGCAATTCGGGGAGGTTCTCCTATTTTAATAACTTTAGGGACAATTGCCACAGCAATTATTGCTATTTTATGATGACGTGATGTAACACGAGAAGCAACATTCCAAGGTCATCACGGAAGATACGTAGCTTCAGGTTTAAAAATGGGAGTAGCTCTTTTTATTGTATCTGAGGTGTGTTTCTTCTTTGCATTTTTCTGAGCTTATTTTCATAGCAGCCTTTCGCCAACTATCGAAATTGGGTCAAACTGACCACCAGTAGGAATTACAACATTAGAAACTTTTCAAGTTCCCTTACTTAATACATCTGTGTTGCTTTTATCGGGAGTAAGAATTACCTGAGCTCACCATAGTATTGAAGAGGGTTCTCATAAGTCGGCCCTTCAAGGCCTAGCTTTGACTTTAGCATTAGGGATTTATTTTTTAATTCTTCAATACGGAGAATATATAGAAACAAGATTTACTATAGCAGATAGTGTTTATGGAAGCGCTTTCTTTCTAGCAACAGGGTTCCATGGAACTCATGTAGCCGTAGGAGCTACTTTCCTTTCTGTCTGCTTGTGTCGATTATTTTTTTATCACTTCGATAAAAACCATCATGTAGGATTTTTAGCCGCAGCCTGATACTGACACTTCGTAGATGTTGTTTGGCTTTTCTTATATGTTAGTATTTACTGATGAGGTTCATACCGGTATAGCTTAATTAAAGCATTGATTTTGTAATTCAAAGATAGTATTTACTTTCCGGTAAGTAGTCTTCTACTTAGAAAAAAATTTGGGACTTCGCAAGCACCATTAATGGTGCTATATGAGCCACAAGAGATATCATTTCAAAACCCCGTAAAGGACTCGCACTACAACTAAAAGCTCTAGCTGCGCCATGATTAATCCTAGTGTATAAATATATATTATAAGCAGCTCTAAAGAATACTAGTAAACCTATTACAATAACTAAAGCTAAATGAACCCTTCAAAGACATGGAACAATTAGAAGCTCACCTAATAAATTTAAAGTTGGTGGTGCCGCTATATTAATACAACAAAAGATAAATCAGAACAACCTTAATACAGGATAAAGCCTAAGGAACCCTCCTAAGTATGGGAGATTTCGTGAATGAATTTTTTCATAAGTAAAATAGGCCAATCCAAATAAAGCAGAAGAAGATAACCCATGTGCTAATATAGTAACAGTTGCCCTAGTAACTCCTCAAGAACGATCAAGCATGTAGCCCGCGGCTACAATTCCCATGTGTCCAACAGAAGAATAGGCCACTAACGCTTTTATGTCAACCTGCCGAAGACACATAAAAGTGGCTATTAATCCTCCTCATATTCTTAAAGCAGTTAAAAAATATACAAAACCTCCAGTTCCTCCAAAAGAAAAACATTTGTTTATTTGGAACAAACCATAACCACCTAATTTTAGTAAAATCCCCGCCAAGATTATTGATCCAGCAAGAGGAGCCTCAACGTGTGCTTTAGGCAACCATAAATGAAAAGAGTATATTGGAAGTTTTACTAAAAATGCGGCATATGCCACAACTACCAACATGCTTCTCCCAACAAATGGAACCACACTTATAATCCCAATTCTTCCAGAAGCACAATCTCAGCAACGATAAATAAGTAAAATTAGTAAAGGTAGAGAAGCAGTAACAGTATATACTATTATATAAGTACCAGCTTGGAGTCGTTCAGGTTGATAGCCTCAACCAATAATTAACATTAGTGTAGGAATTAGAGAAGCTTCAAAAAATACATAAAATACTAAAATATTTCTAGCCGAAAATGCAATCGCAAGAATCACCCCTAAAGAACCAATTCAAAATAAATACTTGAAGCTTTTTTCAGATGGAGTTGACATACTGGCTAAAAAACATAGCAAAAGAGACAGAAAAACTATTAACGATCTAATATTTCTTCCACTAAAAATAAAATTATTATAGGAAGAAAACCTTTGATTTAATAATATAAGTCCTCCTAAAGTAACTAAACCAAATCCTGCTACAGTAGCCCCCCACGCACCACAAAGACAACAAGCAATAGCTCCACAAACAACGGAAATCATATAGAAGAGGAGGATAGAATCCCCCCGATCAGAGTTAGCAGCTCCAATCTAGTCCCCTAATTTTTTGTTTTACAAAGATTTTGAAAGTCTTTATTGGGAATTTACTTCCCGCTAAGTGAAAACACTTATTTGTTTAGGTTATGTTTAGGTTTTGCTATCCTTCTCTGTCTGGTTTTGCAGGTAGTTTACTTTTTAACTAGATTCCCACAAATCTCAAGTGCAGATGAGAAATCAACCCCTTTTGAATGTGGGTTTGACCCACTGAGTGCAAGACGGACTCCATTCTCCACACGATTTTTTGTTTTAGTAGTATTATTTTTAATTTTTGATGTCGAAATTGCCCTTTTATTTCCTGTGTTAAGAATGATAGTTAACGGGGCATCTATGTTTTTAAGAGTTAGATTATTTGTATTCTTAATAATTTTATTAATTGGTCTTTTTCATGAGTGAAATGAAGGGGCTATTGATTGAGTTAGTTCTTATTTGGGATAAGCTAAGTATTTTTAAAAGCTGTTGGGCTCATAACCCAAAAATGGTTCATCCTCCTAAAATCATTTTGCTCTAATGGAAAATTTACGTTCCCCTTACTATGGTATGGCAGCTCTGCAAAGACCAGCAAGAAATTTTGAACAATTTTAGCAATGAAAATTCAGTTGAGGGACTTTGTGGGGCTTACTCAGGTGCCAGCAGCCGCGGTCATACCTGGCCACAAAGTAAATTATCATAGATTCTTTTAATACCATCCACTGGAAAATTTACTAGTGAAATATAAATTTTCATAATTCCCGAATTTGGTAAATACTTTTAAGTAAACTCTAGCAGTAAACTAGGATTAGATACCCTACTATACATGAGCACAAAAAATCAATCTAAGCACTAAAATCTTTGGATTAAAACTTAAAGAGCATGGCGGCCATCAAAAACTTCAGGGGAACTTACCAGATAATAGATAATCCGCAAGACATATTACTTAACCTAATAGTTTGTATACCGCCGTTTTCAGGTCCCGCTTAGGGTGGTGCCGAAAAGCTTAAAGCAAAAAGACAGGTCATGGTGCAGCCAATGGTTAAGACGTAAGGTGAGTTACAATAAAAACTTTATTCAAATTGAGAACTAAATTATTTCATGAAGCTGGACTTGAAAGTAACTTTTACTATCGGAATATAGATTGAATCTACTTTTTATGGTGCACAAATCGCCCGTCACTCTCGTTGAAAAAGGAGATAAGTCGTAACACAGTAGGGGTAACGGAAGTTGTCCCTGGTTAAAGAGGTGTTATCACGTTACCTTTTCGAGGTAAAGTAGAACTAAACTTAGTTCCTTTAATAAATCGTCTGGGAAGCGAACAACTCGCGCTAAGTTTCGGCCTTAGTTTTGGATTACTCCCTCAGACTATGACAGCAGACTTATTTTCATCTTTAGATGGATGTCAATCTATTTGATCTTGATTAACTCCAATAGTTGTAGCCGCTTTATTTGTAACAAATAGAGCATGACTTACTAGTAGAAGTTCTGTAAAAGTTTTATTTTTGTCAGCTTTCACTGATTCTAAAAAAAGACTCTTACCATTACCAATTTTTTCATTCAGTTTAATATTATTTTTAGTTACCTTAAATTTAATCGGTTTGGCTCCATTCGTATACGGAACTACTAGAGCCTTATGGGTCGCTAGTTCCTTGGCTTTAACTTTATGAGGGCTTTTAATTTTATCTGGCTGAATCCACAAACCAAAGGAATCGGCTGCCCATCTGGCTCCAGCCGGAGCTCCCGCCGCGCTCATTTCTTTTTTAGTTGTAGTAGAAACTATTAGTATTTTAATTCGTCCTTTAACATTAACAGTCCGACTAATTGCTAATATTAGAGCTGGACATATTGTCTTATCTTTAGTAGCTAACTGTTTAACTAGAATGTCACTGTTTGCAGGGGCAGGAGTACTTTTAATTAGAGTAGGGTATACACTGTTTGAAATTTTTGTCTGTTTTATTCAGGCTTATATTTTCACTTTATTAGTTGGGCTCTATGCCCAAGAGCATCCATAAAATTTAAGTAGAAGCTTTTAATAGCACTTGACTGTTAATCAAGAGAAGCCAATTAGGTCGCTTAAATTGCCTCAATTAGCCCCTACTCTCGGTTATTTAATTTTTTTCTTTATTTTAGTTGCTTTTATCTTACTAGTCATTTCAAATAGTAAGACACTCACTCCTCCTAGGACTCGGATCGTAACAAAATCGCGAAACGGCCCATTATTTTTTTAAAATGGCAGATAAATGCCTAGACTTTAAGCGTCTATCATGGTCACTGACCTTTTATTTCTTTCGGTGTTAGGCACAGGAAAATTTGAGTTTCCAGGAGGGATAAACCCAAGGAAAGCTTTTTACTAAGAATAGATCTGAAGCTCCACAGGCTCCCGGTTTTTTTAACCTATAAAAAGAGGCTCTTTTCGAGACTTTTTGCTTGGAAGGCAAATGTACAACTTATACTAACTAAAACAGAGTTAGGGGAATCCATTCTCGGCTTTGAAGGCCAAAGGTTTAGTTATTTAACCTATAACTCTTGGGGGGATAGCCCCGTAAAAAGATTTACAATCTATCACCTAACTCGGCCACCAAAATAGTTAAGCTAAAAAATCCTTAACTCTAACCGCTTCTACTACAATAGGCATAAAAGAGTGGTTAGCTCCACAGATTTCTGAACACTGGCCATAATAAACTCCTGGTTTCTCAACAAACATTCCTATAGAGTTCAATCGCCCAGGAACAGCATCTATTTTTACTCCCACTCTAGGTAAAGCCCACGCATGAAGTACATCTGCAGATGTTGCGATAACAGTTGTACTTATATTATAAGGAACAGTTACTCGATTATCAACCTCTAAAAGTCGATAATCTCCATCATTAAGATCAGCTTCCTGAACTATATAAGAGTCAAATGACTCTACACCAATAGATGGAATCTCGTATCTTCAATACCATTGGTGTCCTGTGCTTTTTAGCACAATACCATTTCTTCTTGATTCGTCAAGTAAGTATAATAATCGAAGACTAGGCAAAGCTAGTCAAATTAAAAGTAAAGCTGGAACTACAGTTCAGATTGTTTCTAACTGCTGCGCCTCATGTATCGTTCGAGTAGAAAACTTATTAAAAAGCAGTTTAGTACCAATTAAAGCTACAAAAGAAAAAATACCAATTAATAAAACTATAGCATGATCATGAAATAAGAGCATCTCTGCTTGAATAGGAGATGCCGGATCCATTAAATTTAATTGTCCTCAAATACTCATTTAAACAGAAGGTCTAACCTATCCCAGCATCTTCAATGCTGTGCTTTAATTAAGCTATCTATTTACTATATAAAAGTGGGGCAAAGCCGTCTCCAAGTTTGCAAGTTGGGATTTTAAATAAACTACCACTTATATCGGAGATTAGCCTCCATCGCTGACTTGACAAGCCAACATTTTCAATTAAACTAGATAAAAATAAAATTTTTTTCCATAAGGCTGGAGTAGAAATTAGGACTACAATTAAAGTAAAATATAGAATAGTTGATGGTACTGCCAAAGTTAGATACGGCTCTTCAATAGGGCAGGCACCTAATCATGTTAATAGGATAAATACTAAAATGAAAATTCAATATAAAATCTGGTAAGGAGGTGTAAATGCGGCAGGAACAGCCGCCTTAGATCCTGCTAAAGGAAAGAAATATAGAATAGCAACTGACATAGCTAAAGCTACTACTCCGCCTAGTTTTGAAGGAATTGACCGTAAAATAGCATAAGCAAATAAAAAGTATCACTCTGGTTGAATGTGAACGGGAGTAACTATTGGATTAGCACAAATAAAATTTTCTGGATCTGTTAAGAGTGTAGGATAAAACAGAGCAATTAAAGCTAGCATTATAAATAATACTAAGAATCCTACAGCGTCTTTCCAAGAAAAATAAGGATGGAATGGAATTTTTCTAGCATGATTTAAATTACCTAAAGGATTTGTAGACCCTTTTTCATGTAAAAAAAAAATATGTAAAGCTGATAACCCACCAATTAAAAATGGTAAAATAAAATGTAAAGAAAAGAATCGATTTAATGTTGATTGTCCTACGGAGAATCCCCCCCAAACTCATTCAACAATAGAAGGACCTAAATATGGAACAGCTGATAAAAGATTAGTAATTACAGTAGCCCCCCAAAAAGATATCTGCCCTCATGGTAGAACATACCCTAAAAACGCAGTTCCCATTCTTACTAATAAAATAGTTACTCCAACCATTCATGTTCGTGGCTGAGAAATATACCTTTGATAATATAAACCCCGTCCAATATGAAGGTACATAAATAAAAAGAAAAAAGATGCACCATTTGCATGAATTGATCGGAACAATCATCCTCCAGGAGTATCTCGTATAATGTGAATAACCGAGTTAAAAGTATTAACTAAATCTGCTGTATAGTGTATTGATAGAAATAAACCAGTTACAATTTGAATTCCAAGGAGGATACCTAAAATAGACCCAGCATTTCACCAAATAGAAATTCTAGCCGGTCTAGGTAACCCAGCCATACTTTCAACAGGACGAATTTTTTGCAAAATAGTTATCAGCCAGCAGACCTTATAGATCTGATTAAGTCAACCCCACGTAAACGTAGTAGACTTACGAGTAATGATAACCCAAAAGCTGCCTCGCAAGCCGCAAAAACTAAAAGCATTAAAAATAAATGTCTTGTAAAACTATATAATAATCTTAATGAGTAAAAAAATACTAGAACTCTAAGTATTACGGCCTCCAGAGATACTAAAAGACTAAGAATATGGAAGCGTTGCCGGGAAAAAGCTCATACAAAAAATAATAATAACACAGTAGACGTAAAAACAAGAATCAACTTTTAAATTAAAAAACTTCCGAGAATTAGTATTAAAACACACAAAGAAAACGGAAGGAACGATTTTCAACAAAGTATTATAAGTAAATCATATCGATGTCGAGGATACGCTCCCCGGGCAAAAAGGAATATACAACTTACTATTAAAGTAGTGAAAACCAAAAGAATAGCTGAATTAGCGAAAAAGAATCATACAGTGGTAGCCAAAGACATGAAAAGAATTCTAGCATACTCTGCTAGGAAAAGAAGCGCAAATGGTCCTCCTCCAAATTCGATATTAAATCCAGACACAAGCTCAGACTCCCCTTCAGCAAAATCAAAAGGAGCCCGATTAGTTTCTGCTAAGCTTCTAGCAAACCACACTACTATTGATGGAAAAAATAAAAATAGGACTGGAAATCCTGTATAAGCTACGTCCCAACTTGTAGTTACTAACACTATTGCTGGAAAAAGTAAAATTAAAATTATACTTACTTCGTAAGAAATAGTTTGAGCCGCAGCACGAAGAGCCCCTAGAAAAGCATACTTAGAATTAGAGGATCACCCAGCGAGTATAGTTCCATAAACATTTAAAGCGGAAATGCAAAAAAATAACAATAAACCTCAAGAAACAATTTTATATGCAAACTCACTCGGGCAAAGGTGTCATAAAGTTAAACCTAATGTTAAACTAAGAACTGGAGCTAGCCAAAATAAAAACTGATTCCTTCCATGAGGAAGGATACCCTCCTTAATAAATAGCTTTAAAGCATCAGCCAAGGGTTGGATAATACCTCAAAGAGCTACTTTATTTGGCCCCTTACGGATTTGTACTCCACCTAGAACCTTTCGTTCTAAAAGAGTAAAAAAAGCTACAGCTAAAAGTACACATAGAGAAGTTACGATTCTAGAACACAAATGAGTAAACAACAATTAAAGCTAACATGAAGACTAATCTTCGAGTTAACGTGGCCTGAGAGTTTGGCCATATCCAAATAACACTGAGAAATTTTCTTAAGGTCAGTACATAGTTTGTTTTAATAGAGCTTGGCTCAATTCATCCATAGTCCAAGACATACAAGTTACGAGAAAGGGGCGCAAAAATTTTATTCCTAAACGAAAAAATTGGAGTAAGGTAAAATAGGGTTGAGAGCATAAGAGATCGCCGTTGGCCGAGGATCAAAAGTCCCAAAATAATCCCCGTTACTGTAACTAAGTTAATTAAGGTACCAAATATCTCAGGAAGTAATACCACCTCTACATTAAAAATATCAATGGAAGATAACAACTTACCTGCCGTAAGACCCCCTACTCCTAAAACAATTATAGGAAGGTATACAAAAAAAGAATCCGGAAGTCCTACCCCGCTTATCACTGGCTTACCTCAAACTACCGCTTTTAAACTTCGAGCAACATACTTAGCTGTTATTATTGTCGCTACAAGCATTAAAAATATAGAAAATATATTAATACCAGATTGGAATATTAGCTCTAAAATTAAATGTTTTGAATAAAACGCGCTTAAAAAAGGGGCACCAACTAAACAAAGACTGGAAATATTAAAAAGAACTATCGCTAGTGGTATACTAAGACCAATACCACCTAATAATCGAATATCTTGAGCCCCGAAGCTAGCTAAAAGAAGGGCCCCAGCAGCCAAAAATAATAAAGCTTTAAATAAAGCATGAGTGTATAAATGAAATAAAGCTAAAGCAGTTGACCCTAAACCTAATCTAAAAACCATTACTCCAAGCTGGCTAAGAGTAGACAAAGCAATAATCTTTTTAATATCATTCTCAAAAGTTGCAGCTCATCCTCCTAATAAACAAGTTACAGCTCCACACAAAAGAAGAAGAGAACTTACCCTACTTCTTAAAGGTATATTATATCTTAGTCGAATAATTAGGAAAATACCAGCCGTAACTAGAGTAGAGGAGTGTACTAGTGCTCTAACTGGGGTTGGCGCAGCTATAGCTGCTGGTAACCATGAACTAAAAGGAAATTGAGCACTTTTTGTTAAAGCTGCAACTCTTAATAGTAAAATCAACACTCTTATTGTAGGTCATAAAGAAGCAAAAGTAAATTGTCCTTGCAAAACAAATAAAAACATTCTTCTAACAATCAAAGAGTCCCCAATTCGATTTGCTATTAACGTTTGAAATCCAGCTCTCAAAGACTCAAATCTTTGATAATAAATAATTAAAGCAAACGAGGTGATACCTAATCCATCTCAGCCCAATAAAAGAAAAAAAATAGATCCTGAGAAAATTAGCAATCTTATCGAAATCACAAAAGCAGCCAAAATTCAAATAAAACGATAAAAGAAAATATCTTCTTCTATATATTTACATGCAAAAGTGAATACACAAGTAGAAATTAAAGTAACGACTGCACCAAAACTTAATCTAATCTTATCTAAGATAATTATAAAAGAAAATCTCATTCTTGAAATATTAAATAACTCAAATTCTAAAATTAAAGTTTTATCCCCCACCAAAAAGAAATAATAAGAGCAACTAAAAGCAAAGCATAACCCTCCTAATAACACCGGAAGACGAAGTTTACTTACGAGATTCAATAACTAATCTACCGCCACCAGCTACAATACGAGCAACTGCAAGAAAAGCAGCTAAAAGGATTACCACTAACCTTACAAATAAGAACAAAGATAATTCGGCCCCTGTTTCGTACAAAGAACCTCCTAAAATTCGTTTAGGTTGAGTACTAGGTATAAACAATCCAGCAAGTCCTGCTAACCCAAAAACAGAAAAAGCCAAGGAAGGGTTAATTATAAAGGGAAAATTTCTTCTAACTATACAAACATAAATGAAAAGAACTAATAACCCACCAATATAAACTAGAAATAATACATAACCATACCACCTACTAGAAAAAATACTTATTAACCTAACTACTCCAAAACTGGTAGCAATCAAAGCACCCCCTATTCTTAAAGGCCTTCCTATAACAGGAAACAAGGCCATTGAAAATAACACAAAAAATAAAAATAAGTGCCTCAGTTCAAAAATGAGTTACCTCATCTTCTAACTTCCAAAGTTAGCGTTTTCAAAAAACCGTTCTTGAGTATGGAAACGGGCATAAGCCTCTGACTGGATGCAAACCAGTTCTTCTATATAAAGTACAATTCCGACTAACCGGATGGTTATGAGCTGATCCTAAATCAACGGCATTAATTCTGCCAAGCCAAAATACAAAACATTATAATACCTCGGTCCTTTCGTACTAGGGGTATCACCAAAAAGATAGAATCTGACCTGGCTTGCGCCGGTCTGAACTCAGATCATGTAGGGGAGGATAGTTCGAACAGAACCAGCTCTTGCGACTGCTAGCCGTAAAGTCCCTAGTCCAACATCGAGGTCACAAACTTACATTAAATTATGCTGTTATCCCTAAGGTAGTTTCTTGGTACTTTATATAAACGTCTACTACAAAATTTTAAGGAGGGTTATGTATTGTCTCCTTGCCGCCCCAGCAAAAACTTCTTACATATTCATATAGCTTAGTAAAAAACTCTTAGGGTCTTCTCGTCTTTTTTCTTATTGAGGGAATTTTCACCCCCTAAGTAAATTAAAATTAATTTAGTAGAGACAGCTAGCCCCCGAAGACCCTTTCATTCTCGACTCCATTTAAAAGCCAACTGATTACGCTACCTTAGCACAGTCAAAGTACTGCGGCCGTTTAAGACATAATTGATTCACTGGGCAGGGCTCACCTAAAATATACTTCTTCAGGCTATGTTTTTGGTAAACAGACGAGAGCTATAATTGCCGAGTTCCTTTACTAAAATTACTAAAACTACTAATTTCAACATTATTAAACAAGAACTAGATTCTCCCTGTCAGCCCGATAAAACCATAGATTTAAACAGTAAAAAATGATATTAAAATATTATAAATAAAGGATATTAACCATAAAAATTAAACTAGCAACTTAAATTCTATTCTGAAGAAATCTCATCACTCCTTCAATGTCTAATGTACTTAATACATTTCTCAGGCATCCAGATATCTCAAGAATTGTAGACCTATCACCCCTAAGTTACTTTTTTTCTTTAGTAATGCTACACTAAATATTTCATTGCTAAAACTCAAAGTAAATTAGATCTTCTTAACTCGGGATTATGAATATTCATTTAATATAGTTGAACCATTATGCAAAAGGTATGAATACCAATTAAATTTTGTTAATCACACGTCTGATTATTTTAATTTAATAATATTAAAAATAAGTAAAAATTAAGGCGCCAAAACTCTGGTCTCTCTTAATGTAACTAAGATGTACATAAAATACTTCACCTTATTAAAACCTAAATCGGGCTCACAGAAGTTTCAGTACTCCTATGGAAATCTGGAGGGAGAGCAACATCTCATTCCCGAGAGATTGCTGGAGCATCTGGAAATACAACACTTCGTTGTGTTACAAAAGCTTCTCATACAATAAAAATGAACATCATTACTCCAACAATAGAGAAGAGAGATCCAAATGATGATAATTGGTTTCACTGATAATAAGCATCAGGATAGTCTGAATAACGTCGAGGCATTCCAGCAAGCCCTAAAAAGTGCTGAGGGAAAAATGTTAAGTTAACAGCAAAAAATATAATAATGAAATGAGCTTTAGCTCATCGTTCATGTAAAGCAAGACCAGTTATTACAGGAAATCAGTAAACTAAACCTGCAAAAATAGCAAAAACAGCCCCTATTGAAAGAACATAATGAAAATGCGCTACTACATAGTAAGTATCATGGAGAACAATATCAAGAGAAGAGTTTGAAAGGACAATACCCGTTAATCCTCCTAGAGTGAAAAGGAAAATAAATCCTAAAATCCAATACATAGCGGCACTTAAATGGCACCGACTCCCATATAAAGTTATTAATCAGCTAAATACTTTAATTCCAGTAGGCACAGCAATTACCATAGTAGCTGCCGTGAAGTATGCACGAGTATCGACGTCCATCCCAACTGTAAATATATGATGGGCTCATACAATAAAACCTAAAATCCCAATAGATACTATAGCATAAATTATTCCGAGTGTTCCAAACGCTGGCTTAGAAGTAAAATTTCCAAGAATATGAGAAACTATCCCAAATCCAGGAAGAATTAAAATATAAACTTCTGGGTGCCCAAAAAATCAAAACAAGTGTTGGTATAAAATAGGATCTCCTCCCCCAGCTGGATCAAAGAATCTTGTGTTAAAATTTCGGTCTGTTAAAAGCATTGTAATAGCACCAGCTAAGACCGGGAGTGATAGCAATAGTAAAAAAACAGTAACCAAAATAGACCATACGAATAAATTAACACGTTCTATAGTTATACCAGGAGATCGTATATTAAAAATAGTAGTAATAAAGTTAATAGCACCAAGAATTGAAGACATCCCGGCCAAATGTAAAGAAAAAATAACTAAATCTACAGAGGCACCTGCATGGCCTGTTGGTCCTCTTAATGGAGGATAAACTGTCCACCCAGTTCCTGCCCCTCCTTCTACCAGTCTCGATACAATCAGTAAAATAAAAGAAGGAGGTAAAAGTCAGAAACTTATATTATTTATTCGAGGAAAACTTATATCTGGAGCCCCGATTAACAACGGTACTATTCAATTACCAAAACCGCCAATTATTAAAGGTATAACTATAAAAAAAATCATTACAAATGCATGAGCAGTTACAATAACATTATAAAAGTGGTCGTCAAGAAGAACTCCAGCTGTCCCTAATTCAAAACGAATTAAAAGTGATAACCCTGTTCCGACTAGCCCGCACCAAACACCAAAAATTATATATAAAGTCCCAATATCTTTATGATTTGTCGAAAACAACCAACGCAAAAGGGGAAAATCCCGTACTAAGATTAAAAATCTATTGCCTTGACACTCGGCCACTT